AATAAGATGCCTGATAAAAGGGTTATTTTGATAGAATAAATTATGTATTAAGTTACTCTTATTATACAATTTAGAATTTAACTAATCTGTAGAATTCAAAATTCCAAGTGCAACTTACACTAATGTATAAAAAGATAAGCTAAATTAAGCTATTAGGTTCATACCCTAAATATAGAATTATTCTTCTTTTTAATTATAAAATTCAATAAAAAAAAATTATTTATATTATTAATAATTATATCAACAATTATAGTTATATCATCATCAAAATGATTAAGTATATGAATAGGAATAGAAATCAACTTAATAGTAACAGTTCCATTTTTATTTCAAAGTAAAAGAAAAGAATTAAGAGAAAAAATTATATATTACTTCCTAACACAAGTAATAGCATCAATCTTAATATTAACAACAATATTATTAATAAATATAAATAATAATATTATATTATTTAAAATAATATTAACTTTTAGAATAATAATTAAATTAGGAATACCCCCATTTCACATATGAATACCTGAAATAATAAATAAAATTAACTGAATAATTTTAGGATTCATAATTACATTACAAAAAATTAATCCATTAATTGTAACAAGACAAATTATAGAAAATAATTTATTATTCCCTATAATTATAATTATTTCATCATCAATTGGATCATTAAGAGGAATTAATATGTTAGTATTAAATAAAATTATAGTATATTCGTCAATTAATCATTTAAGTTGATTAACAATATGTATAATAATAATAAACATTTTATGAATTAAGTATTTTATTGTTTATTCAATAATTACACTAACATTATGTTTTATATTCAACAAGAAATTAATTTTTTATATTAATCAATTTAGTATAAATAATAATAACTATACAAAAATAATAATTTCAATAATAATATTAAATTTAGGAGGTATACCACCATTACCTGGATTTTATATTAAATGAATAACATTAGAATCAATAATAATAAATAATTATATATATTTTATTTTATTAATTATAGTAATTTGTTCAATAGTAACTTTACTATTTTATATACGATTATCATATAATATATTTGTTCTTTCAAACACAAGACAAAAATTCAATAAATTAATTAGAAAAATAAAATTTTATATAATTATAATCGTAAATATAATTTTACCTTTAACAATATTTATTTAAAAAACTTTAAGTTAAATAAACTATTAACCTTCAAAGTTAAATATATATATATAATAGTATAAGTTTTAGTGAATAACACACCTTTAAATTTGCAATTTAAAATCATAATATGAATATAAAACCCTGATAAGAGGTATAACTACCATATATAAATTTACAATTTATAACCTAAATTTCAGTCATCTTATCATGATTAAATGAATATTTTCTACAAATCACAAAGATATTGGAACACTTTATTTTATTTTTGGTATTTGAGCAGGAATAATAGGGACCTCAATAAGATGAATTATCCGAGTAGAATTAAGACAACCAGGACCATTTATTGGTAATGATCAAATTTATAATGTTATTGTAACAGCACACGCATTTATTATAATTTTTTTTATAGTTATACCAATCATAATTGGAGGTTTTGGAAATTGATTAGTACCTTTAATAATTGGAGCACCTGATATAGCATTCCCTCGAATAAATAATATAAGATTTTGATTATTACCACCATCAATTACTTTACTTATCATAAGTAGAATAGTAGAAAGAGGAGCAGGTACAGGATGAACTGTTTATCCTCCGCTATCATCTAATATTTCACATATAGGACCATCAGTGGATATAGCAATTTTCTCATTACATTTAGCGGGAGTATCATCAATTTTAGGAGCTATTAACTTTATTACAACAGTAATAAATATACGACCGAAAGGAATATCCTTAGAAAAAACACCATTATTTGTATGATCAGTAATCATCACAGCAATTTTACTTCTTCTATCCCTACCAGTTTTGGCAGGAGCAATCACAATATTATTAACAGATCGAAATTTTAATACATCATTTTTTGATCCATCCGGAGGGGGTGACCCAATTTTATATCAACATTTATTTTGATTCTTTGGTCATCCTGAAGTTTATATCTTAATTTTACCAGGATTCGGATTAATCTCTCATATAATTAGAAAAGAAAGAGGTAAAATAGAAACATTTGGATCATTAGGAATAATTTATGCTATGTTATCAATTGGACTACTAGGATTCATTGTATGAGCACACCATATATTTACAGTAGGTATAGATGTTGATACACGAGCTTACTTTACATCAGCAACTATAATTATTGCTGTACCAACAGGAATTAAAATCTTTAGTTGACTAGCTACAATTCACGGAACAAAAATTAAATTTTCACCAACTACCCTTTGATCACTAGGATTTGTTTTTTTATTTACAATTGGAGGTTTAACAGGAGTAATCTTAGCCAATTCATCAATTGATATTATCTTGCATGATACATATTATGTTGTAGCTCACTTCCATTATGTTTTATCAATAGGTGCAGTTTTTGCTATTATAGGAAGATTTATTAATTGATATCCTTTAATAACAGGATTAAGTATAAATAGATTATGGTTAAAAATTCAATTCTTTACTATATTTTTAGGAGTTAATATAACTTTTTTTCCACAACATTTTTTAGGATTAAGAGGAATACCACGACGTTATTCAGATTATCCTGATTTATTCTTATCATGAAATATTATTTCATCACTAGGATCAACAATTTCAACAATTAGAATACTACTATTTTTATTTATTATTTGAGAAAGAATAGTAGCCAAACGACAATTAATGTTCAATTTAGATATATCATCAAGAATTGAATGATTCCAAAATTATCCACCAAATGAACATTCATATCAAGAATTACCAATAATTTCAAATTAAATTTCTAATATGGCAGAATAGTGCAATGAATTTAAGATTCAAGTATAAAGTAAATCTTTTGTTAGAAATACCTTCATGATCACAGATTAATCTCCAAGAAGCTAATTCCCCACTAATAGAACAATTAAATTTCTTTCATGATCATACATTAATAATTTTAATTATGATCACAACATTAGTAACATATATTATAACATCAACATTTACAAACAAATTAATAAATCGAACCTTATTAGAAAATCAAAAAATTGAACTAATTTGAACAATTATACCAGCAATTACATTAATTTTTATTGCATTACCTTCATTACGAATTTTATATATAATAGATGAAATTAATGTTCCAATCTTAACAATTAAATCAATTGGGCATCAATGATATTGATCATATGAATATTCAGATTTTAAAAACATCGAATTTGATTCATATATGAAACCAACAAAAGAATTAGAAGAATCAGAATTTCGATTACTAGATGTTGATAATCGGGTAATTTTACCATATAAAAGTAATATTCGAATATTAATCACTTCATCAGATGTTATTCATTCATGAACTATTCCTAGATTAGGAATTAAAATTGATGCAACACCAGGTCGATTAAATCAAGGATCAATTTATATAAATCGACCAACATTAATATTCGGGCAATGCTCTGAAATTTGTGGAGCAAATCATAGATTTATACCAATCGTTATAGAATCAACTTCAATAGATATATTTATTAGATGAATTAAAAATTATTCATTAAGTGGCTGAAAGTAAAGTATTGGTCTCTTAAACCAAAATAAAGTAATTAACGATTACTCTTAATGAAAGAAATTAGTTTAAAAAAAACATTACTTTGTCAAAGTAAAAATATATTATATATACTTCTTTATTCCACAAATATCACCAATATGATGAACTTTAATTTATATTAGATCAATTGCAATTATATTATTAAATATAATTATTATATATTATTATAAAAATAATTCAAAAAAAATAAATAAAATTAGTTATTTAAATAATAACATTAAAAATTGAAAATGATAACAAATCTTTTTTCAACATTTGATCCTTCAACATCATTAAAAATATCAATAAATTGAATTAGAATATTAATATTTTTAATTATTTTACCAATAAACTTTTGAATTAAAAAATCACGAATAAAAACAATTATTTATATTTTAATAAACACTTTAATTAAAGAATTAAAAATAACACTTAATATAAAAAGAAAAGAAGTAATTCTAATTTTAGTATCAATTTTTTTTGTAATTTTAATAAATAATTTAATAGGATTAATACCTTACATTTTTACATCAACAAGACATATAGTAGTAAATTTAACCTTAGCTTTACCATTATGGTTATCTATTATATTATTTAGATGAACAAACAAAACAAAAATAATACTAATTCATTTAACCCCTATAGGAACACCAGAACCATTAATACCCTTTATAGTAATAATCGAAATAATTAGAAATATTATTCGACCTATTTCTCTTTCAGTACGATTAACAGCTAATATAATTACAGGACATTTACTTATAACATTATTAGAAACTTCAATTCAATTAAAAAACTTACCAATTTTAATTATTCAAATATTTTTAATAACATTTGAAACAGCTGTAGCATTAATTCAATCATATGTATTTATAATATTAATAACATTATATATTAGAGAAGTAAATTATGACAAGAAACAATCACCCGTATCATTTAGTAAATTATAGACCATGACCCTTAACAGGCTCTATTGGAGCAATGACAATAACTACAGGATTAACCCTTTTATTTTTTAATAAGCAATTATATTTAATAATATTAGGGAATCTAATTATTTTATTAACAATATTTCAATGATGACGAGATATTTCACGAGAATCAACCTATCAAGGATTACATAATTCATTAGTTATTAAAGGAATAAAAATCAGAATAATTTTATTTATTATTTCAGAAATTATATTTTTTATTTCATTCTTTTGAGCCTTCTTTCATAGAAGATTATCACCAACAGTAGAAATTGGAATAAAATGACCCCCTAAAGGAATCTTTACATTTGACCCTATTCAAATTCCATTATTGAATACAATAATTTTATTAACATCAGGGATAACAGTTACATGAGCTCACCATAGATTAATTTTTAATAAATATAAAAAAACAATAATTAGATTAATTATAACAGTAACACTTGGTGTAGTATTTACAATATTACAAACATATGAATATTTAGAGTCTAAATTTACTATTAGAGACTCCGTTTATGGATCATGCTTTTTTATAGCAACAGGATTTCATGGAATTCATGTTATTATTGGAACAATATTTTTATTAATTTGTTTAATACGACATTTAAATAATCATTTTTCAAAAAATCATCATTATGGTTTTGAAGCAGCATCATGATATTGACATTTTGTAGACATTGTTTGATTAATATTATATATTATAATTTATTGATGAGGTAGTTATTCTTTTAGTATAAAAAATATATTTAACTTCCAATTAAATGATCTTAAATAAAGAAAGAATAATTTTTAAAATAATGATAATTGTAGCATTAGCCTCAATAATCTCGATATTATTAATTTTATTAAATCAAATTATTAATAAAAAAATAAATATAGAACGTAACAAAATAACCCCTTTTGAATGTGGTTTTGATCCAAAAAGATCATCACGAATTCCATTTTCAACACAATTCTTTCTAATCGGTATCTTATTCCTAATTTTCGATGTAGAAATAGTTATAATCTTACCGTTAATTGTCACATTTAAAACAAGAAACTTAATAATATGAACTTTATCAGTAACAACTATAATTGTAATCTTAATTATTGGATTATATTATGAATGAAAAAACGGAGTAATCCAATGAATATATTAATTGAGATTATAGTTAATTATAACATTTAATTTGCAATTAAAAATTATCAAACTAGATTTTTCTCAAGTAATGAAGTAAAATTTACACTTAGTTTCGACCTAAAAATAAGGAATACTCCTCTTACTTTTAATTGAAACCAAATAGAGGTAATTCACTGTTAATGAATAAATTGATAATTATATCCAATTAAAAGAGAAAGATGATCATAAGAAAGCTGCTAACTATTCTTATTAATGGTTAAAATCCATTATTCTCTTATTTTATCATTTATATAGTTTAAAATAAAACATTTCATTTTCAATGAAAAAATAAATTATTTGATTTTATAAATTATTTAAAAGATTTAATCTATCTTAATATCTTCAATATTAAACTTTAATAAACTTAAGCTATTTAAATAAATTAAAAAATAAATTATAAATAAAAAAAAAGATATAAAATAAAATTTTAAATTATTAAAAATAAGATAACTTAACTTAAATCTAAAAAATTCAATAAAATAAGAAGGATAACAAGAAATATAATATTCTCCTCATCTATCATCAATTAAATTCTTATATTCAATACAAACAATAAAATAATAATAATTAAAAAAGGAACTACCTAAAAAACTTAAGTATCATATATTACCTAAAAATTTATATAAATAATTAATTTTTTTTTTCATAACAAAACTTAATAATAAAAAAAGAAAATACCCTAAAGATATAAAAAATATAATAGTAAATTTTATATAAAAAGGAAAAATAAATAAAAAAGGAGTTTCGAAAGTTAATCAACTAAATATAGAACCAAAAATTAGAGAAAAAAAAACTAAAATAATTAAAGAAAAATAAGAACTAAAATTTTCCATAATACAACGATTAGTTATTAATGATACACCATTAAAAACATAAAATAACAAACGAAAAGTATATAAAACAGTCAAAGAAATACATAATAAATAAATGAAAAAAATAAAAAAATTTAAATTCAAGTCTATAAATGACTCAACAATTAAATCCTTAGAATAAAAACCAGATATAAAAAATAACCCACATAAAGACAAATTAGAAATTAAAAAACAAGTAGTTATATAAAGCTTTTCATTAAAAATATAACCTATATAACGAATATCTTGATTATCGCATATTCTATGAATAATTAAACCAGAACATATAAAAAGTAAAGATTTAAAAAAAGCATGACTCAACAAATGAAAATAAGATAAATTAAAATTACCTAAAAATAAAATTCTTATTATTAAGCCTAGCTGTCTTAAAGTTGAAAATGCAACAATTTTCCTTAAATCATATTCAAAAACCGCCCCCAAACCTGATATAAACATAGTTAAAACAGAAATAATAAAAAAAAAATTAATTATAGTACAAGATATAATTAAATTACCAAAACGAATTAAAAGATAAACACCAGCAGTAACTAAAGTAGAAGAATGAACTAAAGAAGAAACCGGAGTAGGTGCTGCTATAGCAGCAGGAAGTCACGAAGAAAAAGGAATTTGAGCTCTTTTAGTGAAAGATGCTAAAATTATTAATAAAGAAAAATAAGTCAATCAATCAAGATTATAATCAATATAATATATAAAATTAAATGAACCATAATTAAAAAATCAAGCAATTCCAATTAAAATAAAAACATCACCGATACGATTAGTCAAAATAGTTAATATACCAGAAATATATGAATTAACATTCTGATAATAAATTACTAAACAATAAGATACTAAACCTAAACCATCCCAACCTAATAAAATTCTAACCAAATTTAAAGAATAAATTATAAATATTATAGACATAACAAATAAAATAACTAAAAATAAAAATCGAATCCTATTAAAATCGGAAGATATATAATCATTTCTATATAAAACAACTATAGAAGAAATAATTAAAACAGTACCAGAGAAAAATAAAGAAATATAATCAATATAAACAGTTAAAGAAATACAAACAGAATTTAAACTTACAGACTCCCAATCAATAAAGATAGAAAAATCATTATATAAAAAAATGAAACCATAATAAAAAGATAATAAAGAAAATATTAACAAAACAAAAAAAATGTAAACATACATGATCTAAGGAAATAATTCACCTTTAACATCACAAATTAATATTCTATAATAAACTACTTAAATTAAACAAAATTTACAAACAAATAAAATTTTAATCCTACCAAATTTAAAGGAACTAAATGAAAAAAAACTAAAGAATAATCAATAAAACAAGAAATATTTATATAATTATTAAAAGAAGATAGAGAACCATAATTGACGAAAGAAAATAAATATATTCTATATAAACAAGACAAAAAAGATAAAACCATCAAATATAAAAAAGAACAAGTTGATCAACCTATTAAACTAATAATTAATATAAGCTCACCGAATAAATTTATAGAAAGTGGGCTACCTATATTATTACAACAAGATAAAAATCAAAATAAACACAATCTAGGTATAAAAATTATATAACCTTTATTTAAAAATAAATTACGACTACCTCTACGATTATAGATAATATTTACTAAACAAAAAAGTACAGAAGAACATAAACCATGAGCTAATATAAGTACATAAGAACCTCACATACCCCAAATATATAAAGAAAAAATTCCTATAATACACAAAGATATATGACAAACAGAAGAATAAGCAACTAAAACCTTTATATCCAATTGAACACAACAAATTAATCCACAAAACATTCCACCAAAAAGACTCAAAGAAATAAAAAATAAACTATAAAAACTTATATAATTATATAAAAATAAAGAAACACGAATTAATCCATAACCCCCTAATTTTAATAATACCCCAGCCAAAATTATAGAACCGGAAATAGGTGCCTCAACATGAGCTTTTGGTAATCATAAATGAAAAATAACTATGGGTAACTTAACTAAAAAAGCAGTTACAAAACAAAAAAATAAATAAAAATTTAAATCAACATTTAATAGTCAAAAAAAAGAAAATCCATTAAAACTAATTAAATAAAAAATTCTCAACAATAAAGGTAAAGAAGCAAATAAAGTATAAAAAATTAAATAAAAACCAGCTATTAATCGTTCAGGCTGATAACCCCATCCAAAAATTAAAAATAATGTAGGGATTAAAGATGACTCAAAAAAAATATAATATATAAAAAGTGAAGTTGAACTAAAAGAAAAAAACAAAAATAATAAAAGAAAAAAATTTATAACTAAAAATTCTTTTCTTTTATTAGAATCAATATAATTATATCTAGAAAAAATTATTAAATATACAATTCAAGTTGAAAGTAAAATAAAACCTCAAGAAATTAGATCTAAACCTAAAAAATAACTTAAAAATCTACAATAATTAAAAACCAAAAAAGAAATTTCATATATAAAAATAAATATCAAACAAACTATAAATAAATAATAATTATTTATTAAAATTAATGGGATCAAAAATAAAAATTTAAAAATCAATGTTATCATAACATTATATATATAGAATTAATTATATCATTACCGTGACAACGAATTAAACAAATTAAAATACTTAAACCCAAAGAACCCTCACAAACCAATATTACCAGAAATAAAATTAAAAAGTATAATTCATTACCAAAAATTAAAAAGATATTGAATATTATTATATAAATTATAATCATTAAAAATTCAATTCTAATTAAAGTTAATAATAAGTGAGTACGTATGGAAAAAAATACTATAAAACCACAAACATAAGAAATTAATAAACTGTTTATTAATATAGCTTTTATAGTTTAAAGTAAAACATTGATTTTGTAAATCAAAAATAGTATAAAACTTAATAGCTCAGTAGAGAAGAAAATTTTCTTCTTCTTTAATCTCCAAAATTAATATTTTTATTAAAATATCCACTGAATTATAGAAACAATAATTATTATAATAATTATTATAAGAACTTTATTTTTAAATTTAATAACACCATTAAGTATAGTTATTATATTAATTATACAAACATTGGTAATTAGTATTATTTCATCAATTATAATTTCATCATTTTGATATTCTTACATATTAATCTTAATTATAATTAGAGGTTTATTAATTCTATTTATGTATATAGCTAGAATTGCATCAAACGAAAAATTTTATATATCAAATAAATTAATTTTATATATAATTTTAATAAGCTTATATCTAAAATATATAATACCAAAAACAATTTATGAAATAAAAATTAGATCAATAATTAATCAAGAAATAATTATAAGAAAATTATTCAATTATAAATTTATTACACCAACTATTTTAATAATGTTACTATTATTTATAATAATAGTAACTATTTCATTTTTAGTATCCAGAAATGAGGGACCTATACGAAAAAGTAATTAATGAACAAAGCAATACGAAAAAATCACCCCTTATTTAAAATTTTAAATAATTCATTAATTGATTTACCAACACCAGCTAATATTTCATTATGATGAAATTTTGGATCTCTATTAGGATTATGTTTAATAATCCAAATTATTACAGGTTTATTTTTATCCATACATTATACTGCTAATGTAGAATTAGCATTTGAAAGAGTAATTCAAATTTGTCGAGATGTTAACTATGGTTGGTTAATTCGAAACTTACATATAAATGGAGCTTCACTATTTTTTATCTGCTTATATTTACATATTGGACGAGGAATTTATTATGGATCTTATAAATTTATAGAAGTTTGAAATATTGGAGTAATTATCTTTATTACTACTATAGCAACAGCCTTTCTAGGTTATGTTTTACCTTGAGGACAAATATCAATATGAGGAGCTACAGTTATTACAAATTTAGTTTCTGCAATTCCTTATTTAGGTGAAACAATTGTTAAATGATTATGAGGGGGATTTTCAGTTAGAAATGCAACTTTAAATCGATTCTTCACTTTACATTTTATTATACCATTCATTATCGCTATAATAGTGATAATACATTTATTATTTTTACATGTTAAAGGATCAAATAATCCTTTAGGATTAAATAGAAATCATGACAAAACAAGATTCCACCCAAGTTTTACAACTAAAGACCTCATTGGTGCAATATCAGTGATTTTAATATTTACTTTAATCAACTTAATTGAACCATTAATATTGTTAGACCCAGAAAATTTTACACCAGCTAATCCTATAGTGACACCTGTTCATATCCAACCAGAATGATATTTTTTATTTGCTTATACAATTTTACGATCAATTCCAAATAAACTAGGTGGAGTAGTTGCAATATTTATATCAATTTTAATTTTAATAGTAATACCATTAATTAATAGTTCAAAATTCCAAAGACAATCATTTTATCCAATTAATAAATTTTTATTTTGAATATTTGTATCAACTTTAATTTTATTAACATGAATCGGAGCACGACCAGCAGAACAACCTTATATTTTTACTGGACAAATTTTAACCACAATTTATTTCTTATATTTTCCAATAAATGCTTTAAGTTTTATTATATGAGATAATATTAATCACTAGTTAATTAGCTTAATTAAAGTTTATATTTTGAAAATATAAGATGTATAATAAAATATATATTAACTTAACTTAAATTAATGAAATAAATACCTAGAAATATTAAAAATAAAATACCAATGAAAAAAATAAAATAATTTAAAGAAAGAGGTAAAAAAACCTTTCAAGTTAAATACATTAATTTATCGTAACGGAAACGAGGTAACGTAGAGCGAACTCAAATAAATCAAAAAGAAATAAAAATAGATTTTATATAAAAAATGAAAGAATAAATATCACAACCTAAAAAAAATAAACTAGTTATAAAACTTATCAAAATGATATTTCCATATTCAGCTAAAAAAATCAAAGCAAAAGTTCCTCCCCCATATTCAATATTAAAACCAGATACCAATTCTGATTCACCCTCAGCAAAATCAAAGGGAGAGCGATTCACTTCAGCAAGACAAGTTCTTAATCAACAAAAAAACAAAGGGAAAGAGAAAAAAACAAACCAAATATAATACTGGTAATTTATCAGATTTAATAAGTTAAATCTAAAAGAGAAAATTATTAAACAAATAATAATTATTACCAATCTAACCTCATAAGAAATAACTTGAGCTACCGCTCGAAGACTACCTAATAAAGAATAATTAGAATTTGAAGATCAACCACATAAAAGTAAACCATAAACTCTTAATCTTGAACAACACAAAAAAAATAAAAATCCATAATTGAAATTTAATAAATTTCACAAAAAAGGGTAGATAGATCAAATTAACAAAGAAATTATAAATATAAAAATAGGAGATATTATATAAATAATATAATTAAAAAAAATTAAATTAACTTGTTCCTTAAAAAATAATTTAATACCATCAGAGAAAGGTTGTAATAAACCTATAAACCCAACTTTATTAGGCCCTTTACGTAATTGTATATATCTTAAAATTTTACGTTCCAGTAAAGTTAAATAAGCAATGGAAATTAACAATATTAAAATCAAAAATAAAAAGTTCAAAATAAACATATATTGTTTGTAAAAAAATTACATTTATAAATCCTAAATTTATTACATTATTCTGCCAAAACAATACAAAAAATATTTGTAATAATTGGTCCTTTCGTACTAAATTATAATTTATATTAATTAAGGATAGAAACCAACCTGGCTCACGCCGGTCTTAACTCAGATCATGTAAAATTTTAAAAGTCGAACAGACTTAAATTTATAGCTTCTACACCATAATTTTATTTTAATCCAACATCGAGGTCGCAATCTTTCTTATTAATAAGAACTCTCCAAGAAAATTACGCTGTTATCCCTAAGGTAATTTTTTCTATTAATCTTAATAAAGGATCAAAATTTCATTAATTAATGAAAAACAAATATTACAGTTAATAAAATATAAAAATCACCCCAACCAAATTTATAAATTTTATTTTGTTATTATAAATAAATACAAGATAAATTTCTTTAAATAAAATTCTATAGGGTCTTATCGTCCTTTAATTTTATTTTAGCTTTTTAACTAAAAAATAAAGTTAAAATCAATTTAATTAAAAAAGTTAATTCTTCGTTTAACCATTCATTCTAGACCTTAATTAAAAGACAAATTATTATGCTACCTTAGCACGGTTATAACGCGGCTATTTAAAAAAAATCATTGAGCAGGTGTTACTTTTTAAAAAACCAAAAAGAAATGTTTTTATTAAACAATCGAAAATTTAAATTGCCGAATTCTTAAATTAAATGTAAATATATACTTATTTTATCATTATCTCTTATAATTAATAATTAAATAAAATAACTCTTTAAAATTTTAAATTAAAAAAAATCAAAAATAAAAATTAACTTTTTTTATAAAAATATAAATATAGAAAATATTAATCCTAATTTTAGTTAAATAACAAATAAAAAATTATAAATTTTATTAGAAGTTTATCCCTCTAATAATTTAATTAAATTAAAAGAAAAATTCAAATTTTTCTTACCAATTTAATTTTAAATTAAATTTAATTAAAAAGTAACCAGATATATTTAAATTGAAAAGCATATAACCACTATATATTTATTATATAATAATTTGAAATTTATACATTAATAAATATATATATCTTTAAATTTCGGGAAATTTAAAGATATATAAATTAAATTTAATAAACCCTGATACAAAAGGTACCTTATAATTAAGTTCTTTTAATATAATTTATTGTATCCTTCACAGTACATTTATTATAATTAAATTTATTAATTCAAAAAATTTATACTATAAATTTATTTATTTATTGGAAAAAACTAAGTTAGAAAAAATTAAAATTAAATATCAAGTTTATCTGATTTGAACAGAAATTTTATTAATGTAAATAATAATGTTTACCAAAAACTAAAACCTGAAAAATATTTAATCCAGAAGCATTTTCCAATACCTCTACTTTGTTACGACTTGTCCCAATTTATGAGAATGACGGGCGATATGTGCATAATCATAATAATTTCATAATAAAAATAAATTTAAAATATTACAATTAAATCCAATTTTATTTAAACTTCAATATTTAAAATCTAAAATTAAAATTAATGTAACCCATTTTGACCTTATTAAACTAAACCTTGACCTAACATTTTATATTAAAATAATTATTGAAAATTTTCTAATAAAATATTCTATGATAGCGGTATATAAGAAAATTATAAGGTAAAATAAATCGTGGATTATCAATTAAAAAACAGGTTCCTCTAAACAATTAATAATTACCGCCAAATTTTTTTATTTTAAAGATTTAACTATTAATAATAAGGTTATGTATTTATAAAAATATAATAGGGTATCTAATCCTAGTTTTAAAATTAACTTAATATATAATTTACCTTTATTAAATTTATATTTAAAATTTCACTTATTAAATATATTTAATAATAAAATTTTGTTGATAAATGTAATACCTAACCTAAAAATTTTAAAATATACTATTAGAATAACCGCAACTGCTGGCACTAAAATTTGTTAGTATTTACAAATAATTGCTACATTTTATTATATTAAATAAGTAATACTAAAAACTGATAAATATATTACTTTTATATTTAATAAAAGTAATGTAAATATTAAAATCTACATGTTTAACATTAATTAACTTAAAAAAACTAACAAAATCAATTAGTTTAAACTATATTAAATTATGTTAAAATAAATTGTAATTGTATATGTCCCCTCCCTCATATAGTCTATATTATTGTAGTTGTATAAGTGATATTGTATCTATATAAATATTTTAGATAATCTATTGTATTAAGTATGAAATTGAATTAATATAAATCTTTTATCAAAACCTTTAGCTTTATATAATAAATTTAAATTCTTAGCATTTATTTATATAGAAACTATATATCTTATTTTAAATATAACTGTATTCAATTAAATAGTTATTGGGTATCCCAAATAAATCATTTATCTATCAAAGTTTAATCAAAACTTTAATCTAACAATTAAATCACTTTACGTTTAGTACCAACATTTTTCCTAATCGGATAAGATAAGTCTAAGTATTCCTAAAATATTCGTATTTTTTTAGTAGTAGGGGGTATTATTCTTTTTATTAATTACTAGTTATAGATTAGTTAGTTATAGATTAGTTATAGATTGATTAGTTATAGATTGATTAGTTATAGATTTATTAGTTATAGATTTATTAGTTATAGATTTATTAGTTATAAATTAGTTATAGATTGATTAGTTATAGATTAACTATAAATTAATTATTAATATAAGATATTTTAAAGGTATCTTACAGTAAAAATTAAATTAACATAAATCAAATTAAATATGTTTAACTAACCCTAAAAATTAAAAATAATTAATTTGATTTTTATTAATTTAAAAACCTTTAGCTTTATATAATAAATTTAAATTCTTAGCATTTATTTATATAGAAACTATATATCTTATTTTAAATATAACTGTATTCAATTAAATAGTTATTGGGTACCCCAAATAAATCATTTATCTATCAAAGTTTAATCAAAACTTTAATCTAACAATTAAATCACTTTACGTTTAGTACCAACATTTTTCCTAATCGGATAAGATAAGTCTAAGTATTCCTAAAATATTCGTATTTTTTTAGTAGTAGGGGGTATTATTCTTTTTATTAATTACTAGTTATAGATTAGTTAGTTATAGATTAGTTATAGATTAGTTATAGATTAGTTATAGATTAGTTATAGATTAGTTATAGATTAGTTATAGATTAGTTATAGATTGATTAGTTATAGATTGATTAGTTATAGATTTATTAGTTATAGATTTATTAGTTATAGATTTATTAGTTATAGATTTATTAGTTATAAATTAGTTATAGATTGATTAGTTATAGATTAACTATAAATTAATTATTAATATAAGATATTTTAAAGGTATCTTACAGTAAAAATTAAATTAACATAAATCAAATTAAATATGTTTAACTAACCCTAAAAATTAAAAATAATTAATTTGATTTTTATTAATTTAAAATTAAATTAAATTATGTTAATATAAATTGTAATTGTATATGTCCCCTCCCTCATATAGTCTATATTATTGTAGTTGTATAAGTGATATTGTATCTATATAAATATTTTAGATAATCTATTGTATTAAGTATGAAATTGAATTAATATAAATCTTTTATCAAAACCTTTAGCTTTATATAATAAATTTAAATTCTTAGCATTTATTTATATAGAAACTATATATCTTATTTTAAATATAACTGTATTCAATTAAATAGTTATTGGGTACCCCAAATAAATCATTTATCTATCAAAGTTTAATCAAAACTTTAATCTAACAATTAAATCACTTTACGTTTAGTACCAACATTTTTCCTAATCGGATAAGATAAGTCTAAGTATTCCTAAAATATTCGTATTTTTTTAGTAGTAGGGGGTATTATTCTTTTTATTAATTACTAGTTATAGATTAGTTAGTTATAGGTTAGTTATAGATTAGTTAGTTATAGATTAGTTAGTTATAGATTTATTAGTTATAATTTATTAGTTATAGATTTATTAGTTATAGATTAACTATAGATTAATTATTAATATAAGATATTTAAAGGTATCTTACAGTAAAAATTAAATTAACATAAATCAAGTTAAATATGTTTAACTAACCCTAAAAATTAAAAATAATTAACTTGATTTTTATTAATTTAAAACTATATTAAATTATGTTAAAATAAATTGTAATTGTATATGTCCCCTCCCTCATATAGTCTATATTATTGTAGTTGTATAAGTGATATTGTATCTATATAAATATTTTAGATAATCTATTGTATTAAGTATGAAATTGAATTAATATAAATCTTTTATCAAAACCTTTAGCTTTATATAATAAATTTAAATTCTTAGCATTTATTTATATAGAAACTATATATCTTATTTTAAATATAACTGTATTCAATTAAATAGTTATTGGGTACCCCAAATAAATCATTTATCTATCAAAGTTTAATCAAAACTTTAATCTAACAATTAAATCACTTTACGTTTAGTACCAACATTTTTCCTAATCGGATAAGATAAGTCTAAGTATTCCTAAAATATTCGTATTTTTTAATAATAGAGAGGATATTATTATTATATTTTTATTAAAATCTTTAAATTACCAATAAATAAATTTATTAATTGTTTACGAAAATTATTATAAGGGAGGAATATTGTTGAATTAATATAATTATATAAATTAATTTAAATTAATAGTATAGTATTTATGATTAAACCCTAAATCATTTATACTATAGATCTATAGATTAATTAGTTTAATAAGATAAATATAAAATTAACCCTAATTTGTATTTATTTTAATAAATTTATTAATTATATAGGTAAATTATTCTAATTGTTTACGAAAAATAAACTAATTAGTTAAAAAAATTATTATAAGGGAGGAATATTGTTGAATTAATATAATTATATAAATTAATTTAAATTAATAGTATAGTATTTATGATTAAACCCTAAATCATTTATACTATAGATCTATAGATTAATTAGTTTAATAAGATAAATATAAAATTAACCCTAATTTGTATTTATTTTAATAAATTTATTAATTATATAGGTAAATTATTCTAATTGTTTACGAAAAATAAACTAATTAGTTAAAAAAATTATTATAAGGGAGGAATATTGTTGAATTAATATAATTATATAAATTAATTTAAATTAATAG